TTGGGGGTTCTGTGTGTAAGTAGGATGATAAGGATGGATAAGGCGAAGGATCCTAGGTAGGTTTTGATTAGTCCGGTGTGAAGGGTGGTAGAAGCTTTGGCTGCTATTAGTTGCAGATCTGCGAGCCCTTCGGGACCCATTTTTTTATATCAGGATAGGTCGATTAGGTGGGAGGCAATTTTTTGTCCACTGCTTAGTAGGGTTGTGGCGCTAGGTCGATGTGCCAAGGGGTTGAAGTAGCCCAGGGCAGAGGAGAAGTTTGTGAGGGTGGTCTGTTTTGGTTGGGTTAGGGTGTGGGCTATATTTGAGAGTTCTAGGGCGAGGATGGCGCCTAGGAGGGTTAGGGTGATTGCTGCCATTTTTGTGGGCAGGGGTATAGTTATTGGTGGGGTTTTTGTGGGGGGAATATAGGATGTGATGAGTAAGCCGGCCATAATGCTGCCCAGGGCTAGGCGGATGAGGGGGTTGGTGACTATTGGGTTGTTTTCATTTATTGGTGTGATTGAGGGCGTTCGTGGGAATCCGGTTTGGACTAAGAGAGTTATGCGTAGGCTGTAGGTTGCGGTGAAGGATGTGGCTGTGAGGGTTAGGAGTAGTGCTCAGGCGTTGAGGTGTGAGGTATTCAGGTTCTCAATAATAAGGTCTTTTGAGTAAAATCCCGCTAGGAAGGGGGTCCCTATTAGGGCTAGGTTGCCGATGGTTAGGCAGGAGGTGGTTGTTGGTAGTATTTTTTGTAGGCCGCCTATCTTTCGGATATCTTGCTCTCCATTGAGGCTGTGGATGATGGACCCTGAGCAGAGGAATAGCATAGCTTTGAAGAAGGCATGAGTTGAGATGTGGAGGAAGGCTAGCTGTGGTGAGTTTAGTCCGATGGTAACTATTATTAGCCCTAGCTGGCTTGATGTGGAGAAGGCAATGATCTTTTTGATGTCGTTCTGTGTAAGGGCACAGGTGGCTGCGAATAGTGTGGATAGGGCTCCCAGGCATAGGCATGTAGTGAGGGCTGTTTCGTTGTTGGTGAGTATAGGGTGGGTACGGATGAGCAAGAAGATTCCAGCTACTACTATGGTGCTGGAGTGGAGTAGGGCGGAGACTGGGGTTGGGCCTTCTATGGCGGCAGGGAGCCACGGGTGTAATCCAAATTGGGCGGACTTTCCTGTTGCTGCCAGGATTAGGCCTAATAGGGGGAGTGTGGGGGTTTGATGGGTGGAGAAGGTTTGTTGGATTTCTCAGGTGTTTATGGACGAGGCGAGTCATGCTATGCTGAGAATAAGGCCGATGTCGCCGATCCGATTGTACAGTACGGCTTGGAGAGCAGCTGTGTTTGCCTCAGCTCGTCCCTGCCATCAGCCGATTAGTAGGAAGGATATGATTCCGACTCCCTCTCAGCCGATGAATAGGAGGAATATGTTGTTGGCGATGGTTAGGGTTAGTATGGCGATTAGAAATATTAAGAGGAAGGTAAAAAATTTTGTAATGTAGGGCTCTGATTCTATATACCATGTTGCAAATTGGAGGATGCATCATGTTACGAATAGTGCGATGGGGAAGAATACCGTGGAGTATTGGTCGATTTTGAGGCTGAGTGGGATTTTGTGGTTTATGATGAATTTTCATTCTCAGCATGAGATAATGCTTTCTGCGTTGGAGTGCATGAGTAGTGTTATGGGTACTAGACTGACTAGGAAGGCAGTTTTAACGGTGCGTGTGATGGTGATTGGGGAGTTTTTGAAGTTATTTGATAGTAGTGGCAGTAGTATGGGTGCAAGGATGATTGTTAGTGTGAGGAGCATGGAGGTGGTAAGAAGAAGTGTGGTCTCCATTACTTTTACTTGGATTTGCACCAAGAAGGATGGCTCCTAAGACCAGTGGATTGCTGTTATCCTTTAAAAGTAAGGGGGCTGAGGTTTTAGGCTCAGATGCAAGAATTAGCAGTTCCTGCTGGTTAAACCGCCCCTCGGCAGGCAAGAAGGGTCTAACTTCTATTTTTAGGATCACAGCCTAATGTTTGGGTTGAAACTATGTCTGCCTGTAGGGGTTCTTGAGATTAATTCTGGTTTTAGGATTAGGAGCAGGAGGGGGATGATGTGGAGGGCTATTAGGAGGTGTTCTCGGGTGCTTGAGTTTTGGATGGAGGTGAGGTAGGGGGGCAGGGCACCACGTTGGGTTGTTAGCAGTATGAATAGTGTGTATGAGGCGGTCAGTAGAGTTGCGACTCCGGTTAGGATAATTGTGGGGGCGGATCAGTGGAATAGGGCGATTATGATGGTTAATTCTGCTATTAGATTTGTGGTTGGGGGTAGGGCTATGTTTGTGAGATTGGCGAGGAGTCATCATAAGGCCATAAGTGGAAGGAGGGGCTGTAGGCCCCGTGTTAGGAGTAGGATTCGGCTGTGGGTGCGTTCGTAGTTTGTGTTGGCTAGGCAGAATAGTATGGAGGAGGTTAGTCCGTGGGAGATTATGAGGATTATTGCGCCTGAGAATGACCAGGAGGTTTGGATTATGCTTGCGGCGACAACTAGTCCTATGTGACTTACTGAGGAGTAGGCAATGAGTGACTTTAGGTCGGTTTGTCGCAGGCAGATTGAGCTGGTTATTAGTGCTCCTCATAGGGCGAGGGTGAGGAACGGATAGTGTAGGTGATTTGATAGGGGAGTTGTTATGAGTGTAATTCGTATAATGCCGTACCCTCCTAATTTCAGGAGAAGTGCGGCTAGTAATATGGACCCTGCAATTGGGGCTTCTACGTGGGCTTTGGGGAGTCATAGGTGGAGTCCGTAGAGGGGTGCTTTTACTATAAATGCTGTTAGTAGGGCTAGGCTGGATAGGAGGCCGGGTCAAGAGTCGGTGAGTAGGGGGTGGACTAGTTGCAAGATTGGGAGGCTTAAGGTGCCGGTTCATGTGTGTAGGTGAAGGATGGAGATTAGTAGAGGGAGGGAGCTGATGAGGGTGTAGAATAGCAGGTAGATGCCAGCGCTTAGGCGCTCTGGTTGACTCCCTCATCGTGTGATTAGGATTAGGGTGGGGATTAGGGTGGCTTCAAATGCGATGTAGAAGAGTGTAAGTTCGGTGGCCGAGAAGGCTAGGACGATGAATGGTTGGATTGTTACTAGGGCTGCGATGAATGCTCGTTTTCGTGCTAGGGGTTCATGTTGTAGGTGGTTTTGGCTTGCTAGGATTATGAGGGGGAGCAGTCAGCAGGTTAGTGTTAGGAGGGGTGATGAGATGTGGTCGATGCCAGTTCAGTTGGTTAGGTGTTTGTGGGGGTAGTAAGTTGGAAGTAATCATTGGAGGCTGAGGGAGGCGATTAGGGTACTGTGTGTAGTGGTGTTAATTCATAGGAATTTTGGGGGAGACAGGAGGGTTGTTGGGAGGAGTATGATTATAGGGAGGATGATTTTTAGCATTGTAGGAGGTTTAGGTTGTGTAAGTGGTCAGAGCCGTGGGTTCGTGTGGATGCTACTAGTATTGCTAGGCCAATGCCTGCTTCACAGGCTGAGAATGCTAGTATGAGTACTGGTATCAGGGTGAATGTCGCTGCTTGATTCTCGATTGGTCAAGAAGAGAGAGCGACATACATAGATAGCATCATGCTCTCTAGACAGAGTAGGGCGGAGATTAGGTGGGTTCGGTGGAAGGCTAGCCCTAGGCCACTTAGGGCGAAGGTCGAGTAGAAGCTTAGGTGTAAGAGGGACATAGAGAAAGTCATAGGGTCAGGCTATGGTTGGCTGAGTCGAAATCAACTGTCTTGGTTAGACTAACTTTCTGTGTTTATTCTGCCCATTCTAGGCCCCCTTGGGCTCATTCGTAGATCAACCCTAGTGTGAGTAGGAGCAGTATAGTGGAGGCTCAGGTCAGGGTAGTGAGGGGGGATTGGAGTTGAGTGGCCCATGGGAGTGGGAGTAGGAGGGCGATCTCTAGGTCGAATAGAAGGAATAGGATGGCCACTAGGAAGAATCGAATTGAAAATGGAAGTCGTGCGGAACCAAGGGGGTCGAAGCCGCATTCGTAGGGGGATAGTTTTTCTGAATCTGGGTTTGTTTGGGCGAGTCAGAAGTTTAGTGAGGTAAGGAGGATGCTTAGGGTGAGGGATGAGGTGAGTATGAAGGTGATTATGTTTATTGCCTTCCTCTGGAATTAAACCAGATTCTAGGGATTGGAAGTCACTTGTAATTGATATACTAGGAAGGCAGGATCCTCATCAGTAGATGGATATGTAGAGGAATAATCAGATGACGTCCACAAAGTGTCAGTATCAGGCAGCTGCCTCGAAGCCGAAGTGGTGACTGGATGTAAAGTGGAATTTAATTAGTCGGAGGAGGCAGACTGATAGGAATGAGGATCCAATGAGTACGTGAAGCCCGTGGAATCCTGTGGCGACGAAGAAGGTTGAGCCGTATACACCATCGGCGATTGAAAATGGAGCTTCGTAGTATTCTGTTGCCTGGAGGGCTGTGAAGTAGAAGCCCAGTAGGATTGTTAGGGTGAGGGCTTGGATGGCTTGTTTTCGGTTGCCCTCTGTAATGCTGTGGTGTGCTCAGGTTACTGTGACGCCGGAGGCCAGGAGGATGGCTGTGTTCAGTAGCGGCACTTCTATGGGGTTAAGAGGTGTGATTCCAGTTGGGGGTCATTGGGCGCCTAGTTCTGGGGTGGGGGCTAGGCTGGAGTGGAAGAATGCTCAGAAAAATCCGAGGAAGAAGAATACTTCGGATGTGATAAATAAGATTATTCCGTATCGTAGGCCCTTTTGGACAGTAGGAGTGTGATGGCCTTGGAATGTACTTTCCCGCACGATATCGCGCCATCATTGCAGTATGACTAGAATTATGGAGAGTAGGCCTAGGGCCAGTAGCTGTGAGGAGTTGTAGTGGAATCATATGATTAGGCCTGAGGTTGTGAGTAGGGCAGCGGCTGCTCCAAAGATGGGCCATGGGCTTGGGTCGACTATGTGATAGGAGTGTGCTTGGTGAGCCATTAGATGTTTTCTTGTAGATATAGGCTTAGTAGGAGCACGAAGACGTAGGCTTGGATTATGGCGACGGCTACCTCTAAAATGGTGAGTAAAAGTAGGATTAAGGCGGTGAGTAAGGATACTGTTGGTATGATGGGCAGAAGGACTATAGTGGCTGTGGAGATAAGTTGGATGAGTAAGTGGCCCGCTGTGAGGTTGGCCGTTAAGCGGACGCCTAGGGCTAGCGGGCGAATAAGGAGGCTAGTAGTTTCGATCATAATTAATGCCGGGATTAGGGGGGTGGGGGTGCCTTCTGGCAGGAGGTGGGCTAGAGATGCTGAGGGCTGGCGTCGGAGGCCCGTGAGTAGGGTGGCGAGTCATAGTGGGAACGCTAGGGCTATGTTTATTGATAGCTGGGTAGTTGGAGTGAATGTGTAGGGTAGTAAGCCCAGGAGGTTGATTAAGAGAAGAAGCGTTATTAATGATGTGAGGATTAGGGCCCATTTGTGGCCTCCCTTATTTAGTGGAAGTATTAGTTGTTTGGTGATTAGGTGGGAGAGTCATAGTTGGAGGGTGGAGAGGCGGTTTGGAAGCCATCGGTTATTAGGGGAGGGAAGCAGTAGGGAGGGGAAGAGTATTGAGAGTAGGATGAGGGGGATCCCTAGTAAGTTTGGACTTGCAAATTGGTCAAAGAAGCTTAAGTTCATGGTCAGGTTCATGAGGTGGTTTTGTTAGTGGGGTTAGTTTTGGTGGATGGGGGGTTAGTAGAGGTGAGCGATAGGAGTTTGGGCTGTATTATTAATAGGAAGGTCAGTCAAGATGCTAGTATGATGAGGAACCATGGGTTTGGGTTGAGCTGTGGCATGTCATTAAGGAGGACCGGCGGGCCTCTTTCTCCAGCTTAAAAGGCTAGTGCTGATACATAGCTTCTTAATGATTAGGATGATAGTAGTGCAGATCAGCTTTCGAAATAGGGGAGAGGGGTTGATTCTACTACAATCGGTATGTAGCTGTGGTTGGCTCCGCAGATCTCTGAGCATTGACCATAGAAGATACCAGGCCGGGTTGCGATGAATGATGCCTGGTTTAGGCGGCCTGGGATTGCGTCAGTTTTTACTCCTAGGGTTGGGACGGCCCAGGAGTGAAGTACATCCCCGGCAGTGATGATAATGCGAATGGGTGATTCCATGGGAATGACGACTCGATGGTCAACTTCTAGTAATCGGAAGTGTCCGGGCAGGAGTTCTGCTGTGGGGACTATATATGAGTCGAATGTTAGGTCTTTGAAGTCTGTGTACTCATAGGCTCAGTATCATTGGTGGCCGATGGCTTTTAGGGTCAGGTCGGGCTCATCAATTTCGTCTATCATGTATAGGATTTGCAGGGATGGTAGGGCGAGCAGGATTAGGACGATAGCTGGCAAGATGGTCCAAATTAACTCAATTTCTTGTGCGTCGACAGTGGTTGAGGATAGTTTTTCTATAAGTATTAATGCTAGGAGGTAGAGAACTAAGCTGCAGATTGCCAGTGCAACTATTAGGGCGTGATCATGGAATTCGACAAGTTCTTCTATGATGGGGGATGAGGCGTCTTGAAATCCGAGTTGTGAGTGGTTGGCCACGTGAGATGTACTGGGCTTTCACCTGTGATTTGGTCTTGACAAGACCATGTAATTGGTTTACTAACGTCTCATAAGAAAGAAGCATAAGCGGCTTGATGCGGCTGGCTTGAAACTAGTGAATGAGGGTTCGATTCCCTCCTTTCTTGGACTTGGACAAAGGCTGGCTCTTCGAAGGTGTGGTATGGAGGTGGGCAGCCGTGGATTCACTCAATGTTAGTGGTTGTTAGCTCGGGTAGGAGTACTTTCCGTTTTGATGCGAAGGCTTCTCAGATGATAAATATTAATATGATTACTGCTGTCATTGAGATTAGCGAGCCGATGGAGGATATGGTGTTTCATAGTGTGTAGGCGTCGGGGTAGTCTGAGTATCGTCGTGGCATGCCAGCTAGGCCCAGGAAGTGCTGGGGGAAGAAAGTTAGGTTTACGCCTGTGAACATTACTCCAAAGTGGGCTTTGGCTCATGTGGGGTGTAGTGTGTATCCTGAGAATAGTGGGAATCAGTGGGTGAATCCTGCTAGGATGGCGAAGACAGCCCCTATTGATAGGACGTAGTGGAAGTGGGCGACTACGTAGTACGTGTCGTGTAGGGCAATGTCGAGCGAGGAGTTTGCAAGGACGATTCCTGTTAACCCTCCAATTGTGAAGAGGAAGATGAAGCCTAGGGCTCATAGTATGGGTGGATCTCATTTGATGGTTCCTCCGTGCAGGGTGGCTAGTCAGCTGAAGACTTTAATGCCGGTTGGAATAGCAATGATTATGGTGGCGGATGTGAAGTAGGCCCGGGTGTCTACGTCCATTCCTACTGTAAATATGTGGTGGGCTCATACAATGAAGCCTAGGAATCCGATGGATAGCATGGCTCATACTATCCCTATATAGCCGAATGGCTCTTTCTTGCCTGCGTAGTATGCCACTACGTGAGAGATAATGCCGAATCCTGGGAGGATTAGGATGTAGACTTCTGGGTGTCCAAAGAATCAGAAGAGGTGTTGGTATAAAATAGGATCGCCTCCTCCAGCGGGGTCGAAGAATGTGGTGTTTAGGTTTCGGTCTGTCAGCAGTATGGTGATGCCAGCGGCAAGTACTGGGAGTGAAAGTAGGAGTAGGACAGCGGTGATAAGGACTGATCATACGAATAGAGGGGTTTGGTATTGTGATAGTGCTGGGGGTTTTATGTTGATGGCGGTTGTAATGAAGTTGATTGCCCCTAGGATTGAGGATACACCTGCAAGGTGGAGAGAGAAAATAGCCAGGTCAACTGATGGGCCGGCATGGGCTAGGTTGCCAGCTAGAGGGGGGTACACGGTTCATCCTGTACCTGCTCCGGCCTCTACTGTGGAGGAGGCGAGGAGGAGGAGGAAGGAGGGGGGTAGTAGTCAGAAGCTTATGTTGTTTATACGGGGGAACGCTATGTCTGGGGCGCCGATTATGAGTGGCACTAATCAGTTTCCGAATCCGCCAATCATGATTGGTATTACTATGAAGAAGATTATTACAAAGGCGTGGGCTGTTACAATTACGTTGTAGATTTGGTCATCTCCCAGGAGAGTTCCTGGTTGGCCTAATTCGGCACGGATGAGTAGGCTGAGAGCTGTGCCGACTATGCCGGCTCATGCGCCGAAGATTAGGTAGAGGGTGCCGATATCTTTGTGGTTTGTGGAGAACAGTCATCGGTTGGTGAAGGTCACGGGTAAGATGGCTGAGTGTCTAGGCGTAAGGCTGTAGTCCTTTTTACAGAGGTTCGACTCCTCTTCTTATCGACTCTGTAGTGAAGTTCATGTTGAGTTGCAAGCTCATTGATGCACGTTAAGAGTGTGCCGGAGTCTCATAAGCAGAAGCCCGTCAGGCTTGGGCGCCTAGCTGTTAACTAGGATTGTTGTGGGATCGAGGCCTACCTGCTTAGGTGAGGAAGACTCTAGCTTAATTAAAGTCCCTGGGTTGCATTCAGGGGATGTAGGTTAGTGTCCTACGGGTCTTAGCAGAAACTAAGAGGGTTTAACTCTTATTTAAGGCTTTGAAGGCCTTCGGTTTGGGGCAGGTTATCCTAAGTTTCTGGGTTTAGAGGGTGGTTAGGATTATAGGGGAGAGTGGTAGGAGGGTGGTTGATAGGGAGGCAAGGATGCCAATTAAGGGGTTCGTGGGTTTGTTAAGGTGTCATTGTTTTATGTGGTTGGTGGAGTTGGGGGGTAGCGTGATTGTTGAGTAGTATGCGAGGCGTAGGTAGAAGAAGAGTCCGAGGAGTGAGAGTATGATGATGATTGTGGCGGTTGTTGTTATTTCTTGTTTGGTTAGTTCTTGGGTAATGAGTCATTTTGGTAGGAAGCCTGTCAGTGGGGGTAATCCTGCTAGGGATAGTAAGGCTAGCATTAGGGTTGCGTTTAGTGTGGGGGTTTTTGTTCAGGAGGTTATTAATGTGGGTAGTTTCAGGGTGTTGGTTGTGTCGAGGGCGAGGAACACGGTGGCGGTTATTAGGGAGTACAGGTAGAAGGTTAGTAGGGTGAGTTTGGGGGAGTAGATGAGGATGATGGTTATTCAGCCTAAGTGGGCGATGGATGAGAAGGCTAGGATTTTTCGGATTTGTGTTTGGTTTAAGCCCATTCATCCGCCCAGGGCGGTTGAGGCTATGGCTATGGTGACGAGCAGGGTTGGGTTAAGTGAGTGGGATGTTAGGAGGAGGAGGGTGATTGGGGGGAGTTTTATTATTGTCGATAGAAGTAGGCCCGTGTTTAAGGATGTGCCTTGGAGTACTTCTGGAAATCAGAAGTGGAATGGTACTAGTCCCAGTTTTATTGCGATTGCTGCTGTTAGTAGAAGGCAGGATGTCGGGTGAGTTAGTTGGGTGATTTCTCATTGCCCTGTGGATCAGGCATTGGTTATGCTTGAGAAGAGTAGTAATGTCGAGGCGGTTGCTTGTACTAGGAAGTATTTGATTGCAGCTTCTACGGCTCGGGGGTGGTGGGATTTTGCGATAAGGGGGATGATGGCTAGGGTGTTGATTTCGAGTCCGGTTCAGGCTAGTACTCAGTGATTGCTCGAGATTGTGATTGTTGTTCCCAGGATGAGGCTCAGAGTGAGGATTAGCTTTGCGTGGGGGTTCATTAGTAGGGGAAGGGGTTGAACCATCATTTTCGGGGTATGGGCCCGATAGCTTTATTAGCTGACTCTACTAGGAAATAATATAGGGGAAGTATGGGGAGTTTTGATCTCCTTTGTGCAGGTTCGACTCCTGCTTTTCTAAGTTTTAGTTGATTAGGAAATGAGAGGGTTAGTGTACCTCTATGTTCACTTTATCATAGTGACCCTTTAGCGTTCAGGCACATTTCCTTGCGTAAGGAGGGAGGCCTGCGTAGCAGATTGGTATGCTGGTGTGTCAGAGGCAAAGGGCTAGGGTTAACGGTAGGAAGTTCTTTCAGAGGAGGTGTATGAGTTGGTCGTATCGGAATCGGGGGTAGGAGGCTCGAGTTCATAGGAATCCTGAGGATAGAAGTAAAATTTTTGTGGCTAGAGCGACTGGGAATAGCTCTGGGGGGAGGTTTAGTGAGCTTGGGTTTAAGAATAGAATGGTTGTTAGGGTGTTTATTAGTATGATATTAGCATATTCGGCGAGGAAGAATAGGGCGAATGGTCCTGCGGCATATTCAACGTTGAAGCCCGAGACTAGTTCTGACTCACCTTCTGTGAGGTCAAAGGGGGCACGGTTTGTTTCGGCGAGGGTGGAGATGTATCATATTATTGCAAGGGGCCATGAGGAGAAAATGAGGTATAGAGGCTCTTGGGTGGTGGCGAGGGTGTTTAGTGTGTAGTTTCCGCTTAGTAGGATAATGGATAGTAGGATAATAGCTAGTGTCACTTCATAGGAAATTGTTTGTGCGACAGCTCGCAGGGCACCGATTAGGGCGTATTTTGAATTTGAAGCTCATCCCGACCATAGGATTGAGTATACGGCCAGGCTTGATATGGCTAGCAGGAAGAGAAGGCCTAGGTTTAGGTCAGTGAGTGGGAATGGGATGGGGAGGGGGATTCAGATTGTGAGTGCTAAGAGGAGAGCTAGTACTGGGGTCGTGATGAACAGGAAGGGGGAGGAGGTGGATGGGCGGATTGGTTCTTTGATAAATAGTTTTACGCCGTCTGCTACGGGTTGAAGGAGGCCAAAGGGGCCTACGATGTTTGGCCCCTTTCGGGCCTGTATGTAGCTTAGGACTTTTCGCTCTAGAAGTGTGAGGAAGGCCACGGCGATTAGGATTGGGATGATGTAGGAGAGGGATATAGTGAGGTAGACTAGGGGTGCGGGTTTAATCATGGTCGGGTAGCTAGGGAGAGGATTTGAACCTCTGGGTAAAGGGTTTAAGTCTTTTGCATTTGCCAAGCTCTGCCACACTAGCGGCCCTTATTTAGGGGTTGATAGTTGAGGTCCCTTTGGAAGGTTTAGTTGGGTTCATTGTTTATGGGGGAGGCGTGCTTGTGGTATTGGCCTCACTTTCTCGGTCCTTTCGTACTGGGGAAAGTTAGTCATAGATAGAAACCGACCTGGATTGCTCCGGTCTGAACTCAGATCACGTAGGACTGTTAATCGTTGAACAAACGAACCCTTAATAGCTGCTGCACCATTAGGATGTCCTGATCCAACATCGAGGTCGTAAACCTCCTTGTCGATAGGGGCTCTTGAAGGAGATTGCGCTGTTATCCCTGGGGTAGCTTGGTCCATTGGTCAAGTGTATTGGGTCTGGTTGCTGTTTGCACGTTGAGGGGTTGCTCTTGGTTAAGGGAGTTGGTCTTATTTTTGGAGGGTTTGTTCTTCTCCAAGGTCGCCCCAACCGAAAAATGCGGGCCAGGTGTTTGATGGGTGTGTGCCTAGTTAGGGGGGAGAGGGAGAGGGGTGGCCGTTGATTTTTAAGTTCCACAGGGTCTTCTCGTCTTATGTGTTTATTCCTGCTTTTGCACAGGAAGATCAATTTCACTGATTATCTGTGAGAGACAGTTAAGACCTCGTTTAGCCATTCATACAGGTCTCGATTTATGGGACAATTGATTGCGCTACCTTTGCACGGTTAGGATACCGCGGCCGTTAAACGTGGGTCACTGGGCAGGCATCACCCCCAATACTTGGTTTGCTGGGGGCTATGTTTTTGGTAAACAGTCGGGCCTTGGGTTTGCCTAGTTCCTTTCACAGATTTTAATCTTTCTTGGTAGGCGCTCCTGGGTTGGGTTAACAGGGTTAAGTTAATATGTGAGCTTGTGAGGGGGTTGGAGGTATTGTTGAGTCTGTTAATAATGTGGGGATGTAAGCTTGCGCCTGAGAGGGGGGTTGATCCCTGGTTACTTATTTTAGCATTAATTCTTCTATTGTCATAGATTAGCCTGTTGGGGGGGAGGGATTCGTGTTGTTCTTGGATTTTTTGGTTGGTGGAGCTTTGACGCACTCTTTGGTGGTGGCTGCTTTAAGGCCCACGGTCATGATGGGTGGAGGGGGTTATCCGCTGGCGAAGGTTGTATCCTTTTTTAAAGGAGCTGTACCTCCTTTAAATTTCTCTTAATTTGCTTCGAGGGGGCTGGGTGGGTGTCCGTAGAGGAAAATTAAGGGGGAACTTAGATTCGTTTTACAGGCAACCAGCTATCACCCAGCTCGGTTGGCTTTTCACCACTACTGACAAGTCATCCCACTCTTTTGCGACAGAGACGGGTTCACTCGGGGCAGTTGCTTGTAAGTAGCTCGCTTGGGTTTCGGGGGGGCAAGCTTAAGTTCGCTTTGCTTGGTTGTTCTTGCTAGATCATGATGCGAGAGGTACAAGGATTAATCTTTGCTGCTTGTTGGTTGAGTTTTCACTGTTATTTCATCTTTCCCTTACGGTACAATTTCTATCGCGCCTGATGGGTCTTTTCTATCGCCTATACTAAGTTGTGAGAATGCTTTAGTTTAGTCGGTGAGGGGGTTTTTAGGTATTTGCAGGTGAGTGTGTGGTTGGGCTAGGGGTTGGCCTCAAGACGATCTGGTTGGGTGCGGATATCTTTCAGGTGTAAGCTGAATGCTTTGTGTTATAGCTACGTCTTGGTATGCTAAGTGCACTTTCCAGTACACTTACCTTGTTACGACTTACCTCATCTTTAGCTGGGGGAAGGTATTAGTTATGTGAGTCTGGGGCTTGTGAGGAGGGTGACGGGCGGTATGTACGTGCTCCAGGGCCGGCTTTAAGTGGGCTCTATTGTTCCGCTTTACTGCTAAATCCGCCTTCTGGGAGCGATTTCATGCTCTCTTTCGTGGATGCTCTATTTTAGAGAATGTAGCCCATTTCTGCCATCTCGTGGGCTATACCTTGACCTGCCTTATTAGCGGGGTTGAGGCTGTTGTGTTCACTGCTGGGCTCTGATGAGGTGAACTGGCGACGGCGGTATGTAGGCTGCTGTCTTGCAAGAGATGGTGAGGTGTATCGTGGATTATCGATTATAGAACAGGCTCCTCTAGGTGGGTTTGGGGCACCGCCAAGTCCTTAGAGTTTTAAGCGTTTGTGCTCGTAGTTCTCAGGCGGATGCTTTGGTGGGGGAAGCATCGAGATTTACGGCTAGGCATAGTGGGGTATCTAATCCCAGTTTGTATCCTAGCTTTCGTGGGGTTTAGTTGGTCATGGAGGGGTGCCAAGATCGTTTTGAGGTTGGGTCTAGGGGCATCTTGAGCTTATGACAGCTTAGTTGCTTTTTAGTCTTGGTTGCCTTGATAGTGTGGTCCCACTCTTTACGCCGGAGGCTGTTAATTTGGGTTTCTTGTGTGACCGCGGTGGCTGGCACAAGATTTACCAACCCTGGGGGGTACCATGGCTAAGTCAAGCTTTCGCTTATTGCTTAATGTCAATTACTGCTGAGTGCCCGTGGGGGTGTGGCTAAGCAAGGTGTCTTGGGCTACGTGCGAGGGGTGAGGGGTGTGCCTGATACCTGCTCCTTTCATCTTGGCAAGGGGTAGGGGCATTTACACTGGGGCGCTGATACTTGCATGTATATGCCTGGTAGGAACTAACGGCAAGGTTAGGACTAAGTCTTTTGTCCTTGGGGCGGGAGGTGACCATCTTGGCGTCTTCAGTGCCATGCTTTGTTGATAAGCTACAAGGACTGTTTGGGGTAAACCCAAAAATTTGTTAAATACAGTTGAATGAATGTAGGAAACGCTTTGTTGATAAGCTACAAGGACTGTTTGGGGTAAACCCAAAAATTTGTTAAATACAGTTGAATGAATGTAGGAAACGCTTTGTTGATAAGCTACAAGGACTGTTTGGGGTAAACCCAAAAATTTGTTAAATACAGTTGAATGAATGTAGGAAACGCTTTGTTGATAAGCTACAAGGACTGTTTGGGGTAAACCCAAAAATTTGTTAAATACAGTTGAATGAATGTAGGAAACGCTTTGTTGATAAGCTACAAGGACTGTTTGGGGTAAACCCAAAAATTTGTTAAATACAGTTGAATGAATGTAGGAAACGCTTTGTTGATAAGCTACAAGGACTGTTTGGGGTAAACCCAAAAATTTGTTAAATACAGTTGAATGAATGTAGGAAACGCTTTGTTGATAAGCTACAAGGACTGTTTGGGGTAAACCCAAAAATTTGTTAAATACAGTTGAATGAATGTAGGAAACGCTTTGTTGATAAGCTACAAGGACTGTTTGGGGTAAACCCAAAAATTTGTTAAATACAGTTGAATGAATGTAGGAAACGCTTTGTTGATAAGCTACAAGGACTGTTTGGGGTAAACCCAAAAATTTGTTAAATACAGTTGAATGAATGTAGGAAACGCTTTGTTGATAAGCTACAAGGACTGTTTGGGGTAAACCCAAAAATTTGTTAAATACAGTTGAATGAATGTAGGAAACGCTTTGTTGATAAGCTACAAGGACTGTTTGGGGTAAACCCAAAAATTTGTTAAATACAGTTGAATGAATGTAGGAAACGCTTTGTTGATAAGCTACAAGGACTGTTTGGGGTAAACCCAAAAATTTGTTAAATACAGTTGAATGAATGTAGGAAACTTTGTGTAAATGGGATTTGAAATCTGTTTGGGGTTTTATGGTCTATTTAGGGGAGGGAAGTTTTGCGTAATTTTATTAATGGAACATCGGTGTTGATTGATGAATGAATTTAACGTTTAAACAAATGATAAACGTATGATTGTGTAAATTTTTAACAGAAAGTTCCTAGCGTTACGTTTAAACAAATGATAAACGTATGATTGTGTAAATTTTTAACAGAAAGTTCCTAGCGTTACGTTTAAACAAATGATAAACGTATGATTGTGTAAATTTTTAACAGAAAGTTCCTAGCGTTGTAACGTTTAAACAAATGATAAACGTATGATTGCGAAACGTTTGATGAATTTTTAACAGAAAGTTCCTAGCGTTGTTTAGGAAATTAGAGGAATAACGAAACGAAACGAAAAAAATGAAGCATGTCCATCAAGCATTTCACTAAATAGCAGCATAATTCGATGCTAGGGGAGTAAACATAGAAAATGGACGACAAAGTGCATCAGTGCCAAAATGATACCACTTACCCATCGACCATGACACCAGGGATTCCTGAGGGCCAAACTCAGACCGACGACCATGTGATGGCCACGTCACGAGATTGGAATCACCTGCCCCGCACTGGAAGGGTTTATTGAAGACGCCCCAAAAAAAAAAGGAACCAAAGGCGCAAAGGCTACCCGGATGCCGCGATTAAGAGGCCAAATGATGATAAATAGCCAACCAGATGTTTCTGTGAAGAGAGAGGAGAGAGGGACTACCAAGTTATGGCCCTGATATAGGAACCAGAGGCGCAAAAGTGCAAGTAGTGCTAGGGGTGTAGGGGGAAAGAATGGTCCTGAAGCTAGTAACGTAGGATCTTCTATGCGGCGCGTTGCTGATTTCACGTGAGAAGAACGATCAATAGATAACCTGGTCCGAGATACCGGCACGTCGAGAGAAGATGGAGTTGAGTTGTCCAGCTACCATGGATAATATATCTTTCAAGGATAGCCGTATTCTAGAGAGAGATTAAGGTATAAAGCAGAAGTTAAAGGTTTTAATCCTATTGAGTGGAGTTTATCCGTACAGCATTGAATTGCCTATTCCTTGTGGTGGACGGCGGAAAAAGATAATATGCCAGTTTGCGTGTGGATAACCTTTATGCATGCATTAAATAGCCTGGTAAAGAATACTCCAGGCGGATAAAAAAATCGATGCACTGTTATACATGGCAGATTAAGCAGAAAATTGCCCCCTGTTTATCCGGGGGGGGGAAGGGGGGGGGGCAAGGGGATATCTATTTGTTGTTTTGTAGGGGTTTCTGTAGTTGAGATCAGCGGCGGCTTTTCAGGCCGCAGACCTTGGAGCAAAGCCAAGCAGAAACTGCTATGACTTATTTTATGGTTGTCTTAGGGTTGTGCTTTGTTTTGGGGGGGCTAGCGGTTGCGTCGAATCCTTCTCCTTACTATGGGGTGATTGGTTTGGTTTTGGCCTCTGTTGCAGGGTGTGGGTGGCTGTTAAGTTTGGGGGTGTCCTTTGTGTCGTTGGTGCTGTTTATGGTCTATTTAGGGGGTATGCTGGTGGTCTTTGTGTATTCGGTGGCGCTAGCAGCTGATCCTTTTCCGGAGGCTTGGGGGGACCGGCAGGTTGTAGGGTATGGTGTATGCCTCCTCTTAGCTCTTGTGGTAGGGGGGGTTGTTGGGGGGTTGGTTGGGTCCTATGGGGTGGGGGTAGTTACGGTGGATAGTGGGGGTATGTTTTCTGTTCGGCTGGATTTTAGTGGTGTGGCCATGTTTTACTCGTGTGGGGCGGGAATATTTTTGGTGGCGGGGTGGGGGTTGCTGCTTACTCTGTTTGCGGTGCTGGAGGTTGTACGGGGGTTAGCTCGGGGGGCCATTCGGGCGGTTAGGGGGTATTAGGCAGAGAGTAGTTCAATGGAGAATGCCAGCTTTGGGAGTTGGAGGTGGAGGTTTAAGTCCTCTCTCTCTGAAGGTGGGCTAGCTCTGAGAAGGGTTGGAGCCTCCAGTCTTTGGCTTACAAGGCCAATGTTTTTATAAACTATCAGAGCGTCTTAGTAGTTGAGTATCTTATTCTCTAGGGCTGCTGAGGCGGGGAGGAGGATTAGGAGGATGGTGAAGTAGGTGATGGAGGCTAGTTGGCCAATAATGATGAAGGGGTGCTCTACGGGCTGGCTACCCACTCATGTAAGGATGAGGAGGTTAGCAGTTAGGGCTCAGAATAAGAGTTGGGAGAGGGGGCGGAAGGCTATGGAGCGCTGTTTGGATTTATGGAGGAGGGGGATTAGGAAGAGTACGAGGATTGAGGCTGCTAGGGCTAGGACTCCCCCTAGTTTATTGGGGATTGAGCGGAGGATGGCATATGCGAACAGGAAGTATCACTCTGGCTTAATGTGTGGGGGTGTGACTAGGGGGTTTGCTGGGGTGAAGTTTTCTGGGTCTCCCAGGAGGTTGGGGGAGAATAGGGCTAGGGCTGTGAGCAGGGGGAGTACGAGTGCGAAGCCTAGGGCATCCTTTAGGGAGAAGTAGGGGTGAAACGGGATCTTGTCGCAGTTGGATACGATGCCTAGGGGGTTGTTTGAGCCTGATTCGTGGAGGAAGGTGAGGTGGACGAGTGTGAGGCCTGCGATTATGAATGGGAGCAGGAAGTGCAAGGCGAAGAATCGGGTCAGTGTGGGGTTGTCTACGGAGAATCCGCCCCAGGCCCATTCTACAAGGGTCTGGCCGATGTAGGGGATGGCGGAGAATAGGTTGGTGATTACTGTGGCTCCTCAGAACGATATCTGCCCTCAGGGGAGGACGTATCCCACGAAGGCGGTGGCTATTAGGGTGAGTAGGAGGATAATGCCTGTGTTTCAGGTTTCCTTGTACAGGTACGAGCCATAGTAGAGTCCTCGTCCAATGTGTAGGTAGATGCAGATGAAGAAGAAGGAGGCTCCGTTTGCATGTAGGTTGCGGATAAGCCAGCCGTACTGTACGTTTCGGCATGTATGGGCTACGGATGAAAAGGCTAGAGTTGTGTCCGCGGTGTAGTGTGTTGCTAGCAGTAGGCCTGTCAGGATCTGTGTGAGTAGGCAAATACCTAGGAGAGACCCGAAGTTCCATCAGGCAGAGATGTTCGAGGGGGTGGGGAGGTCAATTAGGGAGTTGTTGATTATTTTTAGGAGGGGGTGGGATTTTCGGAGGTTGGGTGCCAT